ACATCGATTTGGAAGAGATGATGAAGGCCGGAGTTCATTTTGGACATGGTACTAGGAAATGGAATCCTAAAATGGCCCCTTATATTTCTGCAAAGCGTAAAGGTATTCATATTATAAATCTTACTAGAACCGCTCGTTTTTTATCAGAAGCCTGTGATTTGGTTTTTGATGCAGCAAGTAAGGGAAAACAATTCTTAATCGTTGGCACTAAAAATAAAGCAGCTGATCTAGTAGCATGGGCTGCAATAAGGGCTCGGTGTCATTATGTTAATAAAAAATGGCTTGGCGGTATGTTAACGAATTGGTCCACTACAGAAACGAGACTTCATAAGTTTAGAGACTTGAGAACAGAACAAAAAACAGGGAGACTCCATCGTCTTCCGAAAAGAGATGCGGCCGTGTTGAAAAGACAATTATCTCACTTGCAAACATATCTGGGCGGGATTAAATATATGACGGGGTTACCAGATATTGTAATCATCATTGATCAACACGAAGAATATACGGCTCTTCAAGAATGTATCACTTTGGGAATTCCAACAATTTGTTTAATCGATACAAATTGTGACCCCGATCTTGCAGATATTTCGATTCCAGCCAACGATGACGCTATATCTTCAATTCGATTAATTATTAACAAATTAGTATTCGCAATTCGTGAAGGGCGTTCTAGTTATATAAGAAATCCGTAATTCATAATCATATAATTTAATAATAAGATAAAAAACTTAACTTACTTTGGAAATTTCATAGAATTTTGTAATCAGTTACTATATTATGAATCTCAGATACTCTTTTTGGATCTCAAAAAAGAGATAAAAAACTGGGGATATTATGTGATTCGTTGTATTCAAGAATTTAATTGGTATTATAAATATATATATGGGATTCAAGTAGTCACGTAGAGAAAGAGACGTTTGAATAAAAATAATTTTCTTTAAAGCTATATTTTTTTAAGAGGGCAATATGAATGTTCTATCCTGTTCTATCAACACACTAAAGGGGTTATACGATATTTCTGGTGTGGAAGTAGGCCAACATTTCTATTGGAAAATAGGAGGTTTTCAAGTCCACGGCCAAGTACTTATTACTTCTTGGGTTGTAATTGCTATCTTATTGGGTTCAGCTACTCTAACTGTTCGGAACCCACAAACCATTCCGACCGGTGGTCAGAATTTCTTCGAATATGTACTTGAATTCATTCGAGATGTGAGTAAAACTCAAATTGGAGAAGAATATGGCCCCTGGGTTCCTTTTATTGGAACAATGTTTCTATTTATTTTTGTTTCTAATTGGTCAGGAGCGCTTTTACCTTGGAAAATCATACAATTACCTCATGGGGAGTTAGCCGCACCCACGAATGATATAAATACTACTGTTGCTTTGGCTTTACTCACGTCAGTGGCATATTTCTATGCGGGTCTTACCAAAAAGGGATTGGGTTATTTCGGGAAATATATTCAACCAACCCCAATCCTTTTACCCATTAACATCTTAGAAGATTTCACAAAGCCTTTATCACTTAGTTTTCGACTTTTCGGAAATATATTAGCCGATGAATTAGTAGTTGTTGTTCTTGTTTCTTTAGTACCTTTAGTGGTTCCTATACCTGTCATGTTCCTTGGATTATTTACAAGTGGTATTCAAGCTCTGATTTTTGCAACTTTAGCCGCGGCTTATATAGGGGAATCCATGGAGGGCCATCATTGACTAGTTTTTGAAAGATTCTTTTTTAGTTTATCCCAAGGTAATGTATGCGTGGCTCAAAAAAAATCTAATCTAATTAGGAAATCTAAATATACAACTCACTATATACAATCTAGAGTAATAGCCAAAGATATTAGAGTAGAGAGTTATAAAAAAAGGGAAAGAGATCTAAAAGATCTTTTTCCTAAAATTATTGGTTGATCCACTTATATTATACCATTCTCTCCTGAATAGATATTAATTTTATATTGCTGGTCGGCCAATCCTAATATTTCCTATTCGGAATCAGAATTTGAATAAGAATTCTTTACGATGTGTGAGTAAAAAAAGAGGGGTGCTCTATAGAAGGATTCCCCTTTCAGTTGATTTTCTTCAGCGATTGACCAAAATAAAATTTTCATAAATACTAAATTGCGTGAACTTAGATCAATCAAATAATGATATTTCTATCCACTGATTCGGCCTAAGCAATTTGTCTATTTAGATTGTATCCATGCGGGAGAATGATAAAGAAAGGGGAAGAAGTATTTACAAACAAAAAAGGGATTCATAAAAATAAAAAATAGGGTGATTCGGATCGGAGGGGGAGGTTTTACTAGATATATTATATGTAAAAAAGCGCTATGCTATAAGTCAACTTGTTTTTCGACGCATAATTCTCGAATTCGATTGAATTTAAGATGAATGAAGAGTTGGTTTACGTTATGGAAGAAAGACATGTATAGGTGATTGATATTAAATATTGACTAGTTATATATGAACTAAAGAGATATTCAATTTGCCCTACTACTAGAAATTTGATGGCTATTCCAATAGAAGTCTTTCCGTATCCTCTGGGACTGTGAGTTCAATGAATAAAAAGATGAAATCAAGAAAAAAATCGAAGAATTCAAAGAATGGTTCGGAACAAAGAAATGGACGGACGAAAGTCGTACGGATTCGCAAAAACTTTGTCGATAGGAACTAAAAAAGAGATATCAAAGTAAAGTAGTTTTGATCCTTGAATAAGATTATTACTTCAATTTGAAGTTTGTAGTGACTTCGACTGGATGAATTGTAGCGATGGAATATTAAGTTAGAATTCATCGGCTGACTGTATCATTAACCATTTTTTTTTGTATGAGGAACTTATCATGAATCCACTGATTTCTGCCGCTTCCGTTATTGCTGCTGGATTGGCTGTAGGGCTTGCTTCTATTGGACCTGGAGTTGGTCAAGGTACTGCTGCGGGCCAAGCTGTAGAAGGTATCGCGAGACAGCCTGAGGCGGAGGGAAAAATACGAGGTACTTTATTGCTTAGTCTAGCTTTTATGGAAGCTTTAACAATTTATGGCCTGGTTGTAGCATTAGCACTTTTATTTGCGAATCCTTTTGTTTAATCTTATAAATTCGAAAAAGCAATAACCCACGGGAAGGGCTGATTTGTGGATGAGTAATTAGCATACTCACTCGCTTTCATCCTTTCCGTTCGTAGTCTAAGGAATCCACTTTTATATTTTTTAGTAAGGGTTTAAATAAAGAAGGGGGTAATTCACCATTTCTAAATCGAATCTTTTTTGGCTCGATTTAGAAATAGTAAAATATATATCAAAGGGGGGGCAGGGCGATACAAAAAGAACTCTGTTCTTTTTTTTTAGTCTATCTATAAGAGGAGATCATATGAAAAATGTAACCGATTCTTTCGTTTCTTTAGGCCACTGGCCATCCGCCGGGAGTTTCGGGTTTAATACCGATATTTTAGCAACAAATCTAATAAATCTAAGTGTAGTGCTTGGGGTATTGGTTTTTTTTGGAAAGGGAGTGTGTGCGAGTTGTTTATTTCAAGAATAGGCTGGATCCAACCAGCTGTACTTTTTATGTTATAACTAGGAAAAGTAGGTACATTATCTCACGAATGACTTCTGAATAAAGAAATCATATGCAAGAACCATAGCATTTCGTTATTCGTTGGTAAACCCGCTTTGATTCTCTATCAACCAAAAATGTGGGACCGTTAACTATGGTTAAAGCTAAATCGTTTGAAGTCCAGACGCAGCATGGTACTCTTTCTACCACAATATGAATATTAATATAGAGATGCTTTCAAAATGAATAATTTATCTATATAAGAACACTCATATGGATAAAATGATTTGAACCGCTTATTACAAAAATTGGGATTAAACCCCCTTTTATCCCTTTTATCCAATGATGAATCGACGACCTATGTATTGTGTATTAAAGGAAGAAAACCCTTTATTGGATTTTTGGATAAAAAAAAGAAACAACTTTGTTGACAATTACATATTTTTGTTTGGTCAGAAGAGTCCTCCGACTTTTTTGGTTTTGGATTAGTGATTGGTTTTGATATTTTTATTTTGGAATATGAAGAGAGTAGAGGATAGGCTCATTACATTCAAAAAAAGATATGGGAATTTATCATAAGTAATTTAAGTAATTGAGCGTGAGAGCCAAATGAATCGAAAGATTCATGTTTGGTTCGGGAAGGGATCATGGAAGTTTTTAAATTAATGGAAAGAGAATCTACTTTCATTAAGTGATTTATTAGATAATCGAAAACAGAGGATCTTGAATACTATTCGAAATTCAGAAGAACTACGTGGGGGAGCCATTGAACAGCTGGAAAAGGCCCGGACACGCTTACGAAAAGTGGAAATGGAGGCAGATCAGTTTCGAGTCAATGGATACTCTGAGATAGAGCGAGAAAGAATTAATTTTATTAATTCCACTTCTAAGACTTTGAAACAACTAGAAAATTACAAAAACGAAACTATTCATTTTGAACAACAAAGGGCGATTAATCAAGTCCGACAACGGGTTTTCCAACAAGCCTTACAAGGGGCTCTAGGAACTCTGAGCAGTTGTTTGAACAACGAGTTACATTTACGTACTATACGTGCCAATATTGGCATGTTGGGGGCAATAACCGATTAGTCCTTCGACCCTAGGTATTATTTTTTTTTTAACTAAGTAAGAAAAACTCATGGTAACAATTCGAGCCGACGAAATTAGTAAGATTATCCGTGAGCGAATTGAGGAATATAATAGAGAAGTAAAGATTGTAAATACCGGTACCGTACTGCAAGTAGGTGACGGCATTGCTCGTATTCATGGTCTTGATGAAGTAATGGCGGGTGAATTAGTAGAATTTCAAGAGGGTACAGTAGGTATTGCTCTTAATTTGGAATCAACAAATGTCGGTGTTGTATTAATGGGTGATGGTTTGCTGATACAAGAAGGAAGTTCTGTAAAAGCAACAGGAAGAATTGCTCAGATACCCGTGAGTGAGGCCT